AGATCAAGAACAATTTTTAAAATTTTTAGTTGATGCAATCATAGGACTAAAAATAAATAATAAAAAAATAAAAAAAYSYAGACATAAAATAAATACAAAAAAAGATATGAGGATATGCGACCCCCTCCTATATATTTAATACTTTCGGCTACAAAAAAACTTGTAATACCAAATCCATTCGGAATTCCATCAATTATTCGTCTATCAATAAAAGAAACTAACTCGGCCAACCCTCGTACACCCTTAATAAAATATGTTGTATAAAAATCATCAATATAACCACGGTTCGAAGACCAATTATAAAAAAAAATTGTTATATTATCCCAAAAAGGTCTCTTTGGACCTCTTTTATCAAATGAATTTATTAAATAAAAATTTTTTAACGATGAATAAATAGGTTTATATAAAAAAAAGGCTATAAATATTCCCCAACAAGCTATACTAACTGATAAAGTTGCATTTATTGCAAATTCATACCAATCAACATAATTATTCAAAGGTGAATGTAAAGGATTTACGGATGGAGTTAACCATTTAGTTAATATATCCAATCCTATTCCTTCTTGATTAAACGGAATTCCAATTAATTCAATGAAAAAAGTAAACACAATCAATACAATGAGAGGAAATAGCATAGTATTGTCCGATTCAGGAGGATATGCAGAAATTTTTTTATTTTCAGTAAAAGTAATACTACTAAAAGATCGCATTATTTTTAAAAAATGTCTGTAAATTTTATATGGGTTTTTCCTAAAAACGGAAGTCTCTGCTCGATTAGCATTCCTTGTTAATAAAGTAACTAAAGATAAATTTTTATTAATTTTTGTCAATTCGTCTTTACCCCACAGAGACATTGAATAGAGGGCAATGTTTTTTTTTCCACTATAATTTTTACAATAAAGGTTTAAATGCCCGTCAAACGTAAGAAAATAGATTCGAAACATATAAAAAGCGGTTAATCCGGCTGTGAAATAAGCTATTATTGCAAAAATTGGCGAATAAAACCAACTATCATTAAGAATTTCATCTTTGGACCAAAAACAAGCAAGAGGCGGAATACCACAAAGAGAAAGCGTACCTATTAAAAAAGCAGTTTTTGTAATTGGAACATGTTTTGTTAATCCTCCCATAAGAACCATATTTTGATTTTTATCTGGAGAATATCCAACAAGCGTTTCCATTGAATGAATAAGGGATCCGGATCCTAAAAACAATAAAGCTTTTGAATAAGCATGAGTAATCAAATGAAATAAAGCAGCTCGATAAGAACCCATACCTAGGGCTAACATCATATAACCCAATTGAGACATTGTAGAATAAGCTAAACTTCTCTTAATATCTTTTTGAGCAAGAGCTAAGGTAGCCCCTAAAAATAAAGTTATTATACCTATAAAAGCGATTACATACATTATATAAGGTATAACTATGAAAAGAGGAAAAAGACGAGCAACTAGAAAAATCCCGGCTGCGACCATGGTCGCAGCATGTATGAGAGCTGAAATCGGAGTAGGCCCCTCCATAGCATCAGGTAACCATACATGAAGAGGAAATTGGGCAGATTTTGCAACTGCACCAGAAAATAAGAATAAAGTACAAAAAATACAAAATAAAATATTAACTTGATGAGTTTTAATTAAGTTAGTAAATATTTCAAACAAATCACGAAAATCGAAACTGCCTGTTACCCAATAAAGACCTAAAACTCCTAATAATAAGCCAAAATCTCCTACACGATTAGTCACAAATGCTTTTTGACAAGCATTCGCGGCAATAGAGCGCGTAAACCAAAAACCTATTAATAGATACGAACACATTCCAACTAATTCCCAACAAATATAAATTTGTATTAAATTTGAACTAGTAACTAATCCTAACATGGAAGTATTGAAAAAACTCATATAAACAAAAAATCTTAAATATCCCTGATCATGACACATATAATTTTCGCTATAAATAAGAACCAAAATTGCAACAGTAGTTATTAAGACTAACATAATAGAAGTAAGTGGATCGAGCAAATAGCCAAATTCAAAAGAAAAATCATTATTAATAGTCCAAGACCATACATATTGATAAATGGAATTACTATTTATTTGTTGAATTGCCAGCGTCGTCGAAAAAATCATAGCTATAGTTAACAAAAAAATACTAGAAAAAGCCCACACCCGTCGAATACTTTTTGTTGCTGTTGGAAAAAGGAGAAGTCCCACTCCTATTAAGAAAGGAACTGGGAGTGGAATGAAGGGTATGATCCATGCATATTGGTATATATGTTCCATAATATAATATAAAATTTTTATTTCGAATTTAATTTTTTTATAATAATCTTTTCAAAGAAATCCACTAAAAATAACGATATATAATAACACTAAATTAATATACATAGATGTTGAATTTTTTTAATATTCAAATCAAGAAATTCTTATTGGTCAAATATAAAATTTGTTAATAAATAAGTAAATTTTAATATATAAGAGAAAGAAGATAAAAAAACTTTCCTTTATATTTAAAGCATTTCTAATCCGTCTATAGACTATAAAAATTAGTTACTAAAGCTCTAATAATACAAAAAATTAGTTTATTCTAAAATAAGTTTGGAATTCGGAATTATTAACCCGTTGTACACAAAAATTTTGAATTATTTTCCAGTCCAAAAAAATATATAAAAAGTCTATATGTTTTCAAAAAACTAAAGTCAAGTTTTTAAATTAAGATTAAGTAATAAATAAGTAGTGGGTTTTAAAATTTGTTGGCGTGGTTTATTATGTACATATAAATTCAATTAAAATACAACAAAAATAAACTAGAGAATAGATATAAGGTGACATTTTTAGTCATTAATTAATAATAATTTTGAATTTCATATGCATTTTTTTATGAATAGTCGCTAGATCATAAAATAGTTTGTTTATACTAATCGCCCATATTATTATTTAATACAAAATTTGGTTATCGACTAGAATATAAATACATAGATAATGAATAAGAGATAATGAATAAGAAACAAAGATTTTTTTAAACAATAGATGTCTTTCACATCCAACTATAACAATGAAGAATAAATTAAATTTGAAATGGCAGTTCCAAAAAAGCGCACTTCTATTTCCAAAAAGCGTATTCGTAAAAATTTTTGGAAAAAGAAGGGGTATTGGGCGGCGTTAAAAGCTTTTTCGTTAGCAAAATCTCTTTATACTGGGAATTCAAAAAGTTTTTTTGTACTAAAAAAAAGTACTCAAAACTTGGAATAATCAGAATGGACCTGATTCAAAAAAAATCTTAATAAAACAAATTAACATCCTATTTGTATTTATTAATTTTTTAATTAATATTTATAAAATTATAAAAACGCGTGACTTTTTCTTATGATATGTAGAAAAAGAGCTCTTATATCAACCAAAAAAGGGTCCTTTTTTAAAAAAAGATATAATCATCATCGTTTTTTTAGTTTATTTTTGAATTTCTAAGATGGGGAGTTTTTCCCCATCAACCCTTTATGTTTTGTCACAACAAAATTTTCAAACTTTTTATAAATTTTAAAATAAAAAACTAACAACTTTTCTTATATGACATGTTCAGTTCAATATTAAATTGTTTTGTTCAAATAAAAAATAACCTATATACAAAGAAAATTGACTTTGCTATTCTATATGTTTAATTTATTTTTTGGATATATAAAGTCTCCTTTTAAGAAAAAAGAGTTCGATGTCGTATTTCAAATGTGATCCAAAACAGTAGATTTTTGGGGATTCATATTCATTTGTTATTTACTAATTTAGAAATCAGATCAAAAATGATTAATAAATGAAAATAAAACAAGAAAAAACTTTTTTGTAGTCTACCCCGGAGTGAGAGACAAAATATTTTATTTACAAAAGTTCCAAATCTAAACGACACGAGAGTCGATTGTCAAATCAAAGTAGTAGTAGTACTTTAAAATTTACTTAAATTAAAAGCATTTTTAGATTTTCTAATTATCTTTTATTTGTCAAATTTTTGTTTTATACAAAAAAAAATTACTCTCGACGATTGAATAAAAAAAGACTATTATGATTTCAAACAAGCCGCTATGGTGAAATTGGTAGACACGTTGCTCTTAGGAAGCAGTGCGAGAGCATCTCGGTTCGAGTCCGAGTGGCGGCATGGTATCTTAAAAATTATCAAAATAATTCAACAGTTTTCTAGACCATAATTAATAATAATGATAAATAAAATTTCTTTCATATTTTTCATTTGATAATTTTTAATTGAAGTATTTCTTTTTTATATATGTATAGATAGAGTTTTATATGATATTTTCGACTTTAGAACGTATTTTTACTCATATTTCGTTTTCAACGGTTTCCGTTGTAATTACACTCCATTTGATAACTTTAGTAGTCAATGAAAAAGTACGGCTATATAATTCATTAGAAAAAGGCATGATAGTTACTTTTTTATCCCTAACGGGATTATTAATTACGCGTTGGGTTTATTGGAAACATTTCCCATTAAGTGATCTATATGAATCATTAATCTTCCTTTCCTGGAGTTTTTACATTATTCATATGATTCCATATTTTAAAAACCAAAAAAATAATTTAAGTGCAATAACTGCACCAAGTGCTATTTTTACCCAAGGGTTTGCTACTTCAGGCCTTTTAACGGAAATGCGCCAATCTTCAATATTAGTACCCGCTCTTCAATCCCATTGGTTAATGATGCACGTAAGTATGATGGTACTAGGTTATGCCGCTCTTTTATGCGGATCATTGTTATCAGTAGCACTTCTAATCATTCTATTTCAAAAAGCTAAAATAACCCTTTTTGATAAAAGAAAACATTTATTAAACGAGTCCCTTTTATTTAGCGAAATTCCACACATGAACGAAAAAGACAATATTTTAGAAAGCGTTTCAGCCTTTTCTGTTAAAAATTATTATAGATCTCAATTGATTGACCAACTGGATCGTTGGAGTTATCGTGTTATTAGTTTAGGATTTATCCTTTTAACCATAGGTATTCTTTCAGGAGCAGTATGGGCAAATGAGGCGTGGGGCTCATATTGGAATTGGGACCCAAAGGAAACTTGGGCATTTATTACTTGGACTGTATTTGCAATTTATTTACATATTAGAACAAATAAAAATTTTCAGGGTGCAAATTCTGCAATTGTAGCTTTTATAGGCTTTCTTATAATTTGGATATGCTATTTTGGAGTCAATCTCTTAGGAATAGGGCTACATAGTTATGGTTCATTCTAAATTAAATTTAATTGAAGAAAAGACTTTACGAATACAAACATAGGCCAAGGTGTTTCTTATCAACTTATAAACAGGTGAGAACCATCTTAATGGTTCTCACAAATGTCTAAAATGTCCTAATTATAATTCCAATTCAGTCGTTCTTATTACAAATATACAAATAGAAAGACAACTACTTTTTCATTTCATTAAATGAAACTTATCTAGAAAAAAGTTTGATAAAATAGCTTCTACCTTCTCAGCAGATAATGAAAGAACGAAATCTGGGTAAACGCCAACACCTAGTACAGGTAGAAAGATAGAAGTCGAAACAAAAAATTCTCGTGGACCAGAATCAAAAAAATAAGAGTTTGTAATATTAAATAACTTATATCCATAAAACATTTGACGTAACATAGATAATGAATAAATAGGAGTTAATATCATTCCAATTGCCATTCCAAAAGAAATTAGTATCTTTGGCGTTAAAAGTAATTTTTGGCTTGTAATTATTCCAAAAAAGACTATTAATTCAGCAATGAAACCACTCATGCCCGGTAATGCAAGGGATGCCATGGAAAAACTACTGAATAGTGTAAAAATTTTTGGCATTGGAATAGCTATTCCGCCCATTTCGTCGAGAGAAACAAGACGTGTTCGATCGTAACTAGTTCCCGCTAAGAAAAAAAGTGCAGCACCAATAAATCCATGAGAAATTATTTGTAAAATGGCTCCGTTAAGTCCCGTTTCAGTTATAGAACTAATTCCTATAATTATAAAACCCATGTGAGATACAGAGGAATAGGCTATTCTTTTTTTTAAATTGCGTTGTCCAGGAGATGTTAAAGCTGCATAGATTATTTGCACTGTGCCTATTATTATCAACCAAGGTGAAAATATCGAATGAGCATGAGGTAATAATTCCATATTGATCCGAACCAACCCATACGCTCCCATTTTTAATAAGATTCCCGCTAGAAGCATACAAGTACTGTAATGAGCTTCCCCATGGGTATCTGGTAACCATGTATGTAAAGGTATAATTGGTAATTTTACAGCAAAAGCAATAAAAAATACAATATAGAATATTATTTCTAATGCCAGGGTATACGATTGATTAACTAATGTTTCCCAATTTAAGGTAGGTTCAATAGAACCATATAAACCAACACCCAAAACTCCCATTAATAGAAAAATGGAACCCCCGGCCGTATACAAAATAAATTTAGTAGCTGAATAGAGACGTTTCTTTCCTCCCCACATGGATAAAAGTAGATAAACAGGAATTAATTCTAATTCCCACATTATGAAAAAAAGTAAAAGATCTCGGGATGAAAATGAGCCCATTTGACCACTGTACATTGCTAACATCAGAAAGTGGAATAATCGGGAATCCCGAGTAACTGGAAAAGCCGCTAAAGTAGCTAAAGTAGTGATGAATCCCGTCAGTAAAACGGGTCCTATCGAAAGTCCATCTACTCCTAATTTCCAGTGGAAATCAAAAAAGTTGATCCATTTATAATCTTCGGCCAGTTGGATTAATGGGTCGTCCGGTTGGAAATGATAACAAAACGCATAGGTTGTTAGAAGTAGCTCTATAGTAGATATGCCTATCGTATACCACCGAGTTGCCTTATTTCCTCTATGAGGGAGAATTAACATTAAAGAACCTGCAAATATGGGTAAAACGACAATTGTTGTTAACCAAGGAAAAGAATTCGTGGTAAAGACAAGATACGCTTGGGCCAAAAAAACCCGCACCCGAAAAGAAATTTCTTTTCGGGTGCGGGTTTTTTTCAGTAAAAAATCCAAATTGAATAAATGGATTCAAATGCAATTTTCTGGGACGTATCAATAAGCTAGACCCATACTCCGCGTTGTTTCATGCCATAAATAAACTCGAACACTTAAAAAATCTGTTGGACAAGCGGATTCGCATCTCTTACAACCAACACAGTCCTCAGTTCTTGGGGCGGAAGCTATTTGTTTAGCCTTACATCCGTCCCAAGGTATCATTTCTAATACATCTGTGGGGCAAGCTCGAACACATTGAGTACACCCTATACATGTATCATAAATCTTTACTGAATGTGACATAGGATCTTTAATTTTTTTAATTTCATTAAGTTTAATTTTCGATCTAGTTATAGTAAAGTAAATGAAGTACATATTAAAATACCAGACGAATCAACGATTTACCAGAATTTTTTGAAGCTATTTACTTCTGGCTTGGATTGGCGACTTACTAAAAAATAAATGGAAAACGGGTCCAAAATACTTTGACTTCTTACATTTGAAATTTATTTTTTACCTTAAAGTTCGATACTTAATAATTTAAATGGAACTTCAAATTAAAATTTATATTTATATAGAATATAATATATAATAATAATATTTAGAATAAAAAATATAGAGAATAAAAAAAAAAAGACTATTTATTCAATAAATTCGATTGATTGATACGAGTTGATTTTCTGTTACGATAAATTGAAGAAACAATAGCAAGCCCAATTGCTGCTTCAGCGGCTGCAATAGCTATAACAAAAATTGAGAAAATATTTCCTTTTAATTGGCGGCTATCAAAAAAATCAGAAAATGTTACAAAATTTAGATTAACTGCATTCAATATAAGTTCAAGACACATCAGAGCCCGAACTAAATTTCGACTCGTGACTAATCCATAGATTCCGATAGAAAATAAATAAGCACTCAAAACAAGTACATGTTCGAGCATCATTGATCAACTCCTTATCAATATAAATTTAGATTTAATGCATTTCAATCTGAACAACAATTAAACCCATTTGATTGACTAGAATACCATAAGTTCAAATAAAATTGACAAAATTTAAAGCAAAAAAAAGATGTTGGTAATAAGAAATCAAACTTAAAGTTTATAAAGGAATCCGAATAGAATTTAATGTAAATGTATATGATGGATATGATAAAATACTCTTTTTTATTGCTAGTTTTAAAAATAAATTATTGACGCGCGATAGCAATTGCGCCTATTAAAGCAACTAAAAGAATTATTGAAATGAGTTCAAAGGGAAGAAAAAAATCTGTTGATAAATGAATTCCGATTTGTTGACTAGTAGTTATCAAATCTTGTTCTAGAATCTGGTTTGATTTTGTAGTCCAAATAATACCATACCATGAGGTATTTAGAGTAATAAAAATTAATGAAAAAAAAAGACTTGTACAAATCAACGAAGTAATGTTATCCCCAACAGTCCACAGACGTAAATTTGTGTCATACTCTGGTCCATTCATGAACATTACAGCAAATATTATTAAAACATTTATAGCTCCCACATAAATAAGGAGTTGTGCAGAAGCTACAAACTGCGAATTGGCGAGAATATAAAATAAAGATATACAAACAAGAACCAACCCCAACGAAAAGGCAGAAAAAATTGTATTGTTAAATAATACTACTCCTAGACCCCCTAATATAAGACCTGTTCCCAGAAAGACTAAAAGAAAATCATGTATTGATCCAGGTAAATCCATTATATAAAAAATAAGAGATAAAAAATCAGAATGTTTCATGATCTTATTGAATTGAACAGGAATAAAGATTAGTGCCTTTACTAATTGTTAAATCCTAATGTGTACGACTTTTTATGAGTAAAATTTTTGTACCCATTGCATTTTTTCTGTTTTTTTTTTGTAATTAAATAAAGTAATTCAAAATAACAACTATTTAAAACTATTACAGTAACCATATTTTTAATACACATTTTTATTTTCACCAATCAACAGAATAGCGACTCATTAGATTTTTTAATTATTGACCAAGAAAAAACTTTTTGAATTTAAATTCACTATTTAATTTAGTATTTAAAAATAAAATAAAAATAAAGGAGCGTTAAAAATTGAGTTATTTAATAATTAGGAAGTTTTTTTTAATCCCTAGATTTTTATTTTGTTTGAGGTGAATTTAAAATAGTTCGAATTGTGTAATCATCAGTTATTGGTATTGGTAAACGACCCAGAGCAATTTGATTATAATTTAATTCATGACGATCATAAGTAGAAAGCTCATATTCTTCAGTCATTGATAAACAATTTGTTGGACAATACTCAACACAATTACCACAAAATATACAGATTCCGAAATCAATGCTGTAATTAAGCAATCGTTTTTTTCGAATATCTTTTTCTAATTTCCAATCAACAACAGGTAAATCTATCGGACATACACGAACACATACTTCACAAGCAATACATTTATCAAACTCAAAGTGTATTCGACCACGAAACCGCTCTGAGGTTATCAATTTTTCATAAGGATATTGAATAGTTACAGGTAAACGATTGGCATGAGATAGGGTAATCATAAAACCTTGACCTATATACCTTGCCGCTCGTACTGTTTGTTGACCATAATTGATGAACCCGGTTACCATAGGAAACATATAGTAAATATCAAAATAAAAAATAAGATTTTGTTTCTTTCTCTTGTTTCAGACAAATAATAATTCTAGTGAGTATCAAATCTTATCGTTTTTTTATAATGAAAGAAGTTGGGAAGAAGTTGTTAATAATAGATTACCTAAAGAAATAGGTAAAAGAAATTTCCATCCAAGATTTAATAATTGGTCCATTCTCAGTCTAGGTAAAGTCCATCTTGTTGCGATAGGAATGAACAAGAACAAAAACGTTTTCATTAATGTAATAAAAATACTAAATGTCGTTCCAAAGACTCCTTCCGTTTTATGTATTTCAAAAAACTCAGGAATGAATATATTTGGAATAGAAAAATCCCAACCACCCAAGTAAAGAACTGTTACAAATAATGAGGAGATTAGTAGATTTAGATAGGAAGCAACATAAAATAAACCAAATTTAATACCTGAATATTCGGTTTGATAACCTGCTACTAATTCTTCTTCGGCTTCTGGTAAATCAAAGGGTAATCTCTCGCATTCTGCTAGAGAAGAAATTATAAAAACAATAAATCCTATAGGTTGCCGCCACAAATTCCACCCTAAAATACCATATTTTGATTGCGCCTCAACTATGTCAACTGTACTTGAACTATTAGATAATCATAGTCGACGATAAGATTACTCTTGTCATCGCTATTACAGAACCGTACATAAGATTTTCACCTCATACGGCTCCTCGAGAGCCATAAATAAATCTAAGGATTGATTCGATATTCTTTACGGATATCATTGTAAGATAGATAAAGTAAAAATAAACCGAAAGCTCCGGAATTAAACCAATGGAATTCTGTCTGCGATAATCGAAAAGTGCTTCAGAATAGATCTCATCCTTTGACTGACGCAATACTTTTTGAGTAATAACTTAATTCTTGAATAAGATACTCTTTTAATATGAATGAATGTTTAAATCTTTTTTAAAAAAGATTTAAACATTATTTATGCCATAACAAAAATGACATTTCCATGAATAGTATATCTAAAAAAATAGTTTGTTTATTAAAAATTTTTCGTCTATTTTTTTATTTCTTGTATTCTTTTTTTTTTCTTTTATTTAGGCTTAAAAAAGTTAAAGGATTACTTCGTTCCTGATAGTTATTTACTTAATGGGTGGATAGGAGCATACTCTGGATCGGAATTTTTGGGAGTACTGCTTGATAATTTCTACCAATTTAAAGCCTCAATTAGTATTTCGTTTATGTAAAAATTTAGATAATCTCTATTACGAATCCTTTGTGTACTTTGGTGTTCCTAATCATCCACTTCTTTTTACTCAATCTATATCATAATATGGTTGTTTTTATTTATAGTAAAAACTCCATAAAAATTTTTTCAACCCGCTTCAAGTTATAATTTTTAATTTATCTTGGGGATAAACAGTCTTGTCTGCTTATGTTTATTTTCGCTTAGCCCCTGTACATAGGAAATGAGATTTTTTTTACGGCAAATTTATAAGCTGTTTTTTTTTTGCACTCATCTAACTATCTGGTTTAATTTATCACCCCTAGAAGTTAAAAAAGTAAGTGAATAAAAAATTAGGGGATCTATTTAATACGTTGCGTAGAAATTCAACATTTTTTCTTAGAAGCCTAAAAAGACGTATGTCTTAACGAATCACACGTAGAGATATTGATAACACACATAGAGTTAATGGTATTTCATAACTAATTGATTGAGCAGCAGCCCGTAGACCACCTAAAAAGGAATATTTATTATTTGATCCATATCCTGACATAAGAAGTCCAATCGGAGCAATACTTGAAATAGCGATCCATAAAAAAACACCAATACCGAGATCCGCTAGAATAAGATGATACCCAAAAGGAATTACTGAATAACTTAGTAGAATTGATATGACGGCTATAGAGGGTCCAATACTAAATAAACGTGTATCCCCTCTAGATGGAAGAAGGTTTTCTTTAAAAATAAGTTTTGTTCCGTCTGCTAAAGCTTGAAGAATTCCCAAAGGACCCGCATATTCAGGTCCAATACGTTGTTGGATACCCGCGGATATTTCTCTTTCTAACCATACAGTTACTAGTACGCCTATTGTGATTCCCAATACAAGAATCAAAATAGGGAAAAGTATCCATATAGTCCCATAAATCTCTTTTAAGGATTCCAATCTGTAAAAAGAGTTGATATTTTGTATTTTTGTTGTATCAATTATCATTTCAACGATCAACTTCTCCCATAATGATATCTATGCTACCTAATATTGTCATAATATCAGCCAATTTCATTTTTTTAACTAACTGAGGAAGAATTTGCAAATTGATAAAACCGGGTGGGCGAATTTTCCATCTCCAAGGAAAAACACTCTGATCCCCTATCAAAAAAATCCCTAACTCCCCCTTTGGGGCTTCGACTCTTACATAAAGTTCTTGTTTCGACAATTCAAAAGTAGGAGACGGTTTTTTACTAATGAATCGATAGTCAAAATCATTCCATTCAGGATCTTTTATCCTATCAAAGCGTCGAATTTCTAAATTCTCATAGGGACCCCCCGGAATTCCTTCTAGAGCTTGTTGAATAATTTTGATGGATTCTGCCATTTCACCTATTCGTACTAAATACCGAGCTAATGAATCCCCTTCTTTTTGCCATTGGACGTCCCAATCAAATTCATCATAACACTCATAATGATCAACTTTACGAAGATCCCATTCTATTCCGGAAGATCGTAGCATTGGTCCTGATAAGCCCCAGTTTATTGCCGCTTCTTCGGAAATAAAGCCAACTCCTTCAACTCGTTCTAAAAAAATAGGATTTCGCGTAATCAGTTGCTGGTATTCAGCAAGTCCCGTTAAAAAATAATCACAAAAGTCTAAACATTTATCTATCCACCCATAAGGTAGATCGGCAGCTATTCCGCCAATACGAAAAAAATTATGCATCATTCTCATACCGGTGGCAGCTTCAAATAAATCATATACTAATTCTCTTTCTCTGAAAATATAGAAAAAGGGGGTTTGCGCCCCAATATCTGCCATAAAAGGGCCGAGCCATAACAAATGAGAAGCTATACGACTTAACTCCAACATAATAACTCTGATATAGCTAGCTCTTTTAGGTACTTGAATATTGCCCAATTGCTCGGGTCCATTTACCGTTATTGCTTCTGTGAACATAGTAGCTAAATAATCCCAACGTGTTACATAAGGAAGATACTGTATAATTGTTCGGTTTTCAGCAATTTTCTCCATCCCTCTGTGTAAATAACCCAATATAGATTCACAGTCAATAACATCTTCGCCGTCTAAAGTAACAATAAGTCGTAGAACGCCATGCATTGATGGGTGGTGAGGGCCCATATTAACTATCATGAGATCTTTTCTTGTAGTTGGTACAGTCATAGGTTTTGTCCCAATTATTCTTTCCGGAATTCATTTTGACATGGATTAAAAAAAGTTCATAAAAATTCAAGATATAATAAATCAAATAATTCAAAACAACTCTTAAAATTAACGGGTTTTTAGCTCTCTAATGTTCAATTCACTGATTAATTCTTTATAACGTACTCTATTTTTCTTTGATAAATAAACCAGTAGGTGTTGACGTTTTCCTAGAATTTTTCGTAGACCTCTCTGAGATGAATAATCTTTTTTATGTAATTCCAAATGTAAAGTAAGTCTTCGTATCTTAGTGGTAAAACAGAAAACTTGAAATTCAATAGATCCCCTGTTTTCCTCTTTTTTTTTATGTGAAATCGAGGATATAAATGCATTTTTATTCATAAATTCTTAACCTTCCTTACTCCTAAATATGAAATTTTATCAATCAGTAATAATAATGCCTTTTAAACTGGTATACACATTTTCTTATTTTTTATTAAAAACAATTATGGTGATTCCTTTATAAATCTAATTGAATTGATACGTCATCAAATTATTATCGTATATTAGAATTGAAGCCAAGACGCGTAGGCATCTATTCTGATATATGATAATAGTGAAGATATAAAATTATCATAAATGCATTTTAAATCGTGGATACATACGTATTCTTAATAGACTAAAACGACTGCCATTATTAGTATCAAACCAATAACGATTCATACAGGCTAAATCTTCTAGTCGATAATTAGGCCAAAGAAAGACTTTATACTTTATAACTGTATTGTTTTCGTGCCTAAGATCTTTGTTTTCATCAAAAAATTGACTACAGTTTTGTATATGATTCCTGTTATAAGATACTGCATTCCTATACATACCATTATTATTACTTGAATTCAAACACATTAGAATTCTCCATTTTCTACGACGCCTAGGTGATAAAATAGTTTCAGGAACAAGTAAATCAAATTTATACCTTGGAATCCATTCATCTGGATTCTTCTTATCAATACTGTCGATGTTTCTTTTTTTATTTTTTTGGTGTTTACTTTTATGAATCAATGAAATACCTATAGTTTGGTACAAAATAAATTGTCCGTTGCCCTTTACAGACAGGCGAATGGGTTCAATACTAAATATCCCTCTTTTTATCAATTGTGGAAGAGTTAAATCTTGCTGAATCAGCATTATATTCAGACTCATTTCTCTTCTTTCAATCGAGGATATTGTAATTTCTCTGGGATTTGTCAATCTAAGCAAGAGACAGTAGACTTTGATATTATTGAGCAATTTTTTATTCAAAGAACCCTCCCATCTCAATTGAAAAAGCAAATATCTTTTAAGGAAGAAATCGAGTTCTGCTTCTGTACTACTCTTGTTTTGTTTTTTTTTCCTACGCCCTTTAATATCTGATCCTATATCATTTTCTTGAATATCTTTTTGGTGCTTTGAGATAACAAACTCAGAATTTTTTTGAACATCGGATCCGGAATCTCTTTGACTTATGATTTCTTTTTCGCCTTGATTCCTATTCTCTAATTCCATAGATTTTATTTCATTTAATATTCTAGATGTTGTAAAAGGATTTGTTTTTTTCGTTCTATTGATGTTTTTCTTTTCGCTAAAATTATAAATTATATTAAAATTTGAAAAAATTGAATTTATTGGTATAACCCACGGTTTCATTTTATATGCATTATAAAGCAATAAAAATTTTGGGAAGAGCAAAAATTCCAGATTCGATATAGGATGACTTAGTAATTCTTCATTCATTCCCATCCAATCAAAAGATATTTTATTTTTATGGGATTTTTTTATTTCTTGATAAATTGTGCGGTAAAAAAGATCTTTCTTTTCAATTTTATCAACAATTTTATAATTTTTCGTTTCAGTCTTAGTATTTTCAGTACTCCTGCTACTAATATTGATCCAAGCCTCAATGTCCATTTTTTTTCTAAGACAAAAACGGATAATTTTCCAATCAAAATATTTTCTATTTTTATTTTTCTCTATATCCGGAATAATATTTATTCCTAAATAATTAGTAATAGGGATACTCCACCACATATCAATTAATTTGTTTGTAGATATGTAATAATTATAAGTATAAAAAAATTCTTGGTTTTTATTTACTTGTAATGGTTCGCCATAACTATATGAATCCTTCTTATCTTCATAAAAAATGCAATTATATGCTAAAATATTATATTTATCGTTTTTTTTTAAATTATATTTTTGATCGAGCAATAAATAGTTTTCGGAATTTTTTATATTTTTAGCATTAAGTAATTGGTCTTTTTTATCTGAATTCCTTTTGTTTTTTTGTAAATTTTTCTTTTCAACCTCACAATATTCAGTGACTCGATTGCGCCATTTTTGTAGTCCTAATTGCGACCATTTTTGCTGAGATAAACCATATTGATAATTACTTTTTAATTTTAACCAGTTTTTCCATTGAGTCCGTCCATAATTTTGAAGTTTTTTAGGCTTTAACTTAGAAGAAGTTATTACTTGTGTTACAAAATAATTTTTTATTTCCTTTTTTAGAAATAAAAGCGTTCCGCGATATTGAAAGATAGACCTTAACTTATATAAGTATAAGTTGATAACTTCGGCTTGTGATAATTTATAAAATACATATGCTTGTGACAAAAAAGAGAAATCCGAAAGAATCTTTGAATTCTTATTAATTTGACTAACAAAATATAAAAGTGATTTTATGAATTGAATTGTTTTTTTATTTGTTTTCTCAACCTTTTCTTTAATTTTTTCATTATTGTCAAGGCGTTTTTCACTCAAATTCTTTGTTGATTCAAGACAAAATTCTATATTAATTCGGGGAATATTAATAATATATAGAAATAGATCTACGAATAACCTTTCCCTAAAAAATTTTTTAAAATAATTTGATTTACGAATTAATCGAGTATTTTTTCTTTTTAATATCTGACCGATATTTTGGGGTGATTCAAAATTTTTAGTACCATAATGTGTTTTGTTAGGCTGACGAATTAATTTTAGAGTTTTAAAAATTTTTTCTTTTGAAAATTTTTCTATTTTATTTTTTATTGTCCTTGTTCTATTAGCCAGATCCTTTTTTTTTTGTTCTGATACTGAATCTGAATAACTTGTCTGATTCATGAATCCGTTTTGAATGGATGATTCATGAACTATATTATTATTGATTGCCGAATCTTTTTCTTTTTTTATTTCAATGGATTCGTCTCTCAATCCAAATACTCGAATTGGACTTACCCTTAAAAAAATTTTTTTTTTTAAAAGTAGAAGGCTTTTAATAAAAATTTCATTTGGAACAGTTAGCAAAAATTCGAGTTTTGCTTTGAAAAATTTTAAAACTTGAACCCATTTCTTTGTAAATTTTATAATTTTTTTGTCGAGTTCAGTAAAAATAGGTTGAAAAAAACGGGGTCGTTTTCGGGAGGAACCGAAGGGAAGTTCAGTTTCCATTCCCCAAACTGTTAAAAAACAAAAATTATCTGTTTGATTTTGTTTTTTCATTTTATATTGATAAGAAGGTCTTAGCATCGATCTATGCCAAGGCTTTAGGCAAAAAGGAAATAGTATCTTTATCTGAATACCCTCGTTTAACCAGTTTTTAGGAAATTCTGTTTCTGATAACTGAACACCATTATAGGTACATTTAACATGTATTTCTTTCTTCCACTCTTCGAAATCCTCAGACCACTCAGGGCGTTGGAGTAAGAATAGACGACCTATATTTTTTGCTATTATGAGTACAGGTAATCGAATATATTTTCGAAGAATTGATTGGGTTACTAACATCAAACCTCTTATTACTTGAGCAAATGGAATGGTATCCCAAGCTTCAGCTATTTCTATTCGTGTTTTTTCTTTGCTTTTTTCTTCTTTGTATTCATTTTCTCTTTGTTGCTCTTCTTCCTTTTTTTTTTGTTCGGTATAATAATCGGAAATTTTAAATTCTTTATTTTTTTCTATATAATTTTTTAAAATCCGTTTAATTAATGTTGAAATATTAAAAAATAATGAGAAGTTTTCTATTCTATTTAAAAAAAGGGGTGAATGTATATTTGCTTGAAATAATTGCCAAATAACTATTTTACGTCTTTGAACCCGCATGGAACCTTTTATTATGTCTCGATGAAAATCAGATTGCTGTGAATAACGTAACAAAGCTACTTCTTCTATTTGATCAGACGTATTGGGATTGATGTTATCAATATCGATATTATGTTCGTTAGCATTAAAAATAACGATATGTTTAGCTTTTCTTGATCGAATTTGATGATCCGTTGGTACGTCGTCCTCATTTTTTTGTTCTTCCTGCTCTAAATCATCAATTAATTTGTATGACCAGCATGGAACTTGTTTACTAATTTCTGTTATTCCAATAGGTTTTTTTATTTTTTTATTATTTATTTTTAGTCCTATGATTGCATCAACTAAAAATTTTAAAAATTGTTCTTGATCTTCTGAACTAATTTGTTCTTCTTCT